TCTTAGCCAATAAATCAGAATTCTCGTGGAGAATGGTAGGATATATGAAATTCCAATGACCGTTGGATATGATTCGATCAGGTCCTGAATAATCAAGAACCCCCCCCTTTTTACCGTAAGGATTCGAACTAAACAATTTGTGTCTCACTTGATCATTAGTCACGGAGAGGTCAGAAATAGATCTCCGTTCAACAGAATGAACATTCATTTGATCTTGATCCTTGTGGAGCGAAAAAGGCACTATACTGGATCTGCACAGAGCTCCTGATAATATCCATAAATGACTTGTTTTGGGTAAGAGATGAACATTACCATATTTATATTCAGGTGCATGGTACACATCGGTACTCCAGTGCATTTCTCCCTCTGAGTCAGAATAAATATGTTTTCGAACTTTCTCTTTCACTTTATTAAAATTGAAAGTGGATGTTCCAGCGCGAATCTCCGCAATCACTTGTTCTGATTCTACATATTGATCATTTTGAACTAAAAGAAAACTTTTGGGTGGAATATTCACATTATGTAGAATATCGTGACTCTCAATAGTTACATACAGGTCTATATAACATAGAAAAGCAGGATGCCCATGACGTGTACGTGTGGGATGAACCAAATCCTCATTGAATTTTATTTTTCCCTTAAAAGGGGCTCGTACATGTTCTGCAGTACCACCTGTGAATACTCCGCCGGTATGAAAAGTTCTTAATGTTAGTTGAGTCCCCGGTTCGCCGATTGATTGACCCGCAATAATACCTACTGCTTCTCCTAATTCGACCAGGTCGCCATGAGTGGGACTCTGACCATAACATAATCGACAGATCCAAGATATACTCCTGCAAAGAAAGGGGGTTCGAATATATATTGGTTGTGTTCGAAAGGTTATGAATCGAGTGACAAGTCCAACCCCAATATCTTTATTTTGAGCGGCAATGCAACGTGGGCCCATATATATATTGTATGCTAATACACGACCAATTAGTGTTTGGACCCAAATTCTTTCCGTCATCCCATTTCTAGGACTCGCGAAAATGCCTCGGGTAGTGCCACAATCTGTTCTACGTACAACAATGTGTTGAACTACTTCAACAAGTCTACGCGTGAGGTATCCAGCATCTGATGTTCGTACAGCAGTATCCACAACTCCTTTGCGGGCTCCGTAGCAGGAAATGATATATTCCGTTAAAGAAAGTCCTTCGCGTAAATTGCTTTGAATCGGTAAATCAATCATTTGTCCTTGGGGATCCGACATTAATCCTCTCATACCTACTAATTGGTGTACCTGAGATGCATTTCCTCTAGCTCCCGAAAAGGACATTATATGGACTGAATTAGAAGGATCAGTCATCCTAAAATTAGGATGCATTTCTTGTCTCAAATATTCACTTGTAGCATACCATATCTCAATGGATTGGCGTAATTTTTCTACTGTGTGTACATTCCCATAATGATGGTGCTTTTCTAAAATGAAACTTTGTTGTTCAGCATCTTGGACTAGCCACCCCTTAGAAGGTACTGTTAAAAGATCATCAATTCCTAATGAAATGGATGTAGCCGTGGCTTGCTGGAAACCCAGAGTCTTTACTTGATCCAGGGTGTGCGATGTATATGCCATTCCGAAGTGATCTATTAATCTGCTAATAAGTCGTTTCATGGCAGACCCATCTATCGCTTTATTGTAAAAGAACAGATCAGCCCATTCTGCCATAAGTACTTCTCTATTCCGCTGAGTAGGATTCGCCAATGGGTTTGAGTCAGTGATTCGAAGACCTCCTTTACTGGATCTCGATTCATGTAGAAATTAAGGAATTATGATTCCAGTTGAACCGGAGAGATCCAAATTCCCGCGGTATTACATAATTCCTTAGCTTAGGTACCGTATGAGTAGGCCTGACAAAACCCCTGTATGGCTTCTTCTATTTCTCGAGAAAAAGAAATATGACCAACAGTGGTTCGGGTGTATATACAAAGGGTTTGTTTTTTTATACGTCTTACTATTAGATAGTGCCCATAAATTTCATGATAGGTACCCAAAGATTCATATTGAACTTCGACAGGAACTTCTCTTGAGGCAATGACACGTTGATCTAGTCGCCACCGAAGCCACAAAGGACTATCTAAATTGATTCGTTTCTGCTGATAAACTATAAGTACATCATAGGAACTACAAAAATAGGGCTCTTTCTCTTTCGTAGTATATTTATACTTATAATCATTAACTGTTTCATTTTGATAGTTTATGCGATTCCATGGATTATACCTATTTGCACAAATACCTCGACGATTCCCGATCGTTAATACATAGAGTCCAATAAGCATATCTTGGGTTGGTACCGAAATGGGATCTCCAATAGCCGGAGAAAAGAGATTCATATGAGAAAACATAAGTAAACGAGCCTCCGCTTGCGCTTCCAAAGATAAAGGTACATGAACAGCCATTTGATCCCCATCAAAGTCTGCATTGAATCCTTTACGAACTAATGGATGTAAACAAATAGCACGT